AGGGAATTGTGTACAGGCTAACAAAAAAGGTAGAATTGGGAATTCATCGGGATTCTTAGATTTATTTGGAAGATACTCGAACCAATAGGATGAATCAAACGAGTTCTGCATCATGAACCTTGTACTGCACCTATTGCGTAGATCGGTTTTAGAAAGTCATGTCGAGACGAATTAGGAAATTGAATAGGAACGAAAATACCAAGAAATTCAAAGGTATCGAATTCGATTTATTTGTATATGAACCGAATCTTGTCTATTTCAACTTTTACTTTTTGTTCTTTCAACCAACCAATTTAACCTTTCAAATATGTATGAAGTATTCACATTCTTTTTGAACGAAAGAAAAAAAGAGAAAATCGAATTTCATTTTATTTATTTAATAACTCTACCCATCTATAAAATAGATGGGGTATATCTCGCCAAGATAGATAAAAGTATGGATATTATGATCCAGATTCGAAATCAATATGTATCTCGCCCCATATCAATTAATTTATAAAAGAATAAAAGAAAGACCTGATACAATTTAACCATGTGCCAGGAACCAGATTTGAACTGGTGACACGAGGATTTTCAGTCCTCTGCTCTACCAGCTGAGCTATCCCGACCATTCCCAATGTAGCATCCCATCCTCATTTTATTAGATGGCCGGAGTTTATGTCAATTAAAAGGACAGGGGGATTAAAAAGTTTTGCCCAAGTCCTGTAATTTCAATGCTATTGATTGTGAATCATTCAAATAGGGATTCCTTGCTTAATTTGGATATGTATTCTATATCACATGTGATAAGAGAAAGTCATTTGCACCCAAATACGTTTGTCAAAGAATCAGAAAGATAAAGCAATCTGGAGCCTCTAACGAAAAGGGGGGATAGGATAAATATTTTAGGAGTCAAATAGGCTTTTTTGGGGATAGAGGGACTTGAACCCTCACGATTTTTAAAGTCGACGGATTTTCCTATTACTATAAATTTCATTGTTGCCGGTATTGACATGTAGAACGGGACTCTATCTTTATTCTCGTCCGATTAATCAGTTCTTGAAAAGATCTATCGGACTATGGAGTGAATGATTTGATGAATGAATATTCGATTTTTTCTTCAATGTGGAATCAATTCACACCAATTCTTCCATTTTTCATATTAAAAAATACAGATTCGGGCCATCGTGAATCATTCGATATAGTATTCAATAGATCCATTTATCCTTCATCCTTTCTGAAGTTTCCATGGAAAGATTCCTCTACCAGCGCAGTGAACTCCATTTGTTAGAACAGCTTCCATTGAGTCTCTGCACCTATCCCTTTTTTCGTTTTTTGAACCTTTGTTTTGAGAAAACAGGATTTGGCTCAGGATTGCCCATTTTTATTAGTTCCTGGGTTTCTCTGAATTTGAAAGTTATATCACTTAGCAGGTTTCCATACCAAGGCTCAATCCAATTAAGTCCGTAGCGTCTACCGATTTCGCCATATCCCCCCTTCTTTTTTTTTAGATTAGGATATCATTCCTTTTTTCTTTCATTTATACTGGATATACTGGAACCCTTGAATTTATTAGATAGCGATTATTATCTTGAAAAAAGTATTTTTTTCTTTCCTATAGGAAACCTATACTGGATTTTATCATTTCTGTATCGGCAATTCAATAGAGATTGATATATACCCCATATATATCTTTCTCTTCTGCCACCCTTCCCATGCAATTTGGGATACTTGAAGGGTCGATTCTTTTTTTTTAACTTTCCCTTTTACGAATGAAAGCCGGGGAATGTCTGATTAGTTATAACCAATCAATCGAATTTGAAAGATATTTTGAATTCAAAATAGAATATATAGTATAGAAAATATAGAAGTGTAGCAAAAAAAATTTCCAATGTCATGTGAATCAAAAATAAAAAATAAAATTTGACTAGACTATCTAAAAATATTTAAGATTTACTGTCGAATAGAATAATATTCGAATTTAGAATTGTGATTTCTTTATCACAATTCTATATCGCTATATAAATCGTTATGTTCTATAATATCCAATATTTATTGGGAATTATAGATTCTATTCTTTTCTATATTTCTATAGACACTCTATTATAGTGTATTGAATTCCTATGCATAGAAAATTTCTATTCTGTGGGCCCGCTTAGCTCAGAGGTTAGAGCATCGCATTTGTAATGCGATGGTCATCGGTTCGATTCCGATAGCCGGCTTTTTCCTATTTTTCATTTTTTTATTCAAGAAAAATGGATAATCTTACTTTTGAAATCAAAGAATATTCAAAAAGTGTCTTCCCCCTCTTTCCAAAATCCATGAATTTATTCATTCATAGGGAACTCCCAACTATGTCAGGAAACGGATCTTATATATAATAATATAAAGTTTGAATTATCTCATTCTTCTTTATAGTAATAGTACAAGTACACTACTTCAGCCAACTTTGCCGCATTGAGTTCAGTTTTAGTTTAGGTTTATTCTGTAAAAGCCAATTTTCAAAAAAAAGAATGAAATG